ATTGTTCTATCTTCAAACTCACCTTCACCAAGCGTAGGTTTATTTCAATAATTTGGTTCTTTCTATCCCGAATCACATATCTTTCTCATAATACTGAAGTCTAAAAAAAGAATCAAATCGCACCATCTCTGTAATAGGTAAATGCCTTTTTTTCTCCTGAAGTTGTCGGAATTATTCGTAATAGAATATTGGCTACAATTGAAGAGGTCTTATCAATAAAATTTACATTTATCCGAGATCTAGGCATAATTAGCAATCCTTTCTATAATCTATAATTAGAATTCTTTTCATTACCCTTCGGGGAAAATGATCCCACAAACAAAGGAATTGTACAATACGAAATAACATAAAACAGACTAATTCTAAAAATGTGGACCTTCCGCTCAAATTGTCCCATTTTGTTTGGACAAGGGGAGATATGAAATATTTGAATCAGATTGGATTTCATTACAATTTCGTAGTATACCAATGAACGGAACTATTACTATTCAACTAAGATTTCATCTAAGTTGAATAACCAAGGACTTTCTTTTACTACGGATTTTGATAACTCGAGAAGTTTTTATTTGGTTATGATCCAAAGAGGAAAAAGAATAATTATTCCATGATAAAATAGAGTAGAGTAACCATCCGTTTTGTTTACATGACGTGTATACGTCATGCCATACAATGGAAATAAAAATCCATGGGATGATTCATGAATTTGTAATAGATCCATGGGGTAGCTGATGAGAGAAGTTGGTGTTGAGAAATAGGAAATTTGAAAGGAATTATTCCTATGGAACCATTGATCGGTCATAGCTGTACTGCAATAATATGAATGACTCGCTATTCACTCGGTTTCTGGTCAATAATAAGATTATGTAGGAAAGATGGCCGAGTGGTTCAAGGCGTAGCATTGGAACTGCTATGTAGGCTTTTGTTTACCGAGGGTTCGAATCCCTCTCTTTCCGTTTCTGTTAATTCACCAACGTGACCGACCACAATGTATCCAATCAAATAACAACTGATACCATTTTTCCAGCAATAAGACTATTTCTTATTTGATAGAAATTCTCTATTCCTAATTACATTACTGCGGTACGTAAAATAAAAATATCGGAAAGAGCAAAAAAGAAAAAAAATCCTACTGCGGATCTATTTGTAATACGTGAATGAGAAAAATGCGGATCAAGGCCCTTAGATCTATTTACTTCGTCGAAAAGAGGGAAAAATTCTCTGAATCTTTCTTTGTTATTTTCGTTAGGTTCAAGTCTGGCGGGAATAATATTCTACAACTAACAACTCATTTATTTTCAAACCGATCCATTTACTATCTATTATTTGATTTACTAATCCTTTATATTGGAATGAGTCAATAGTCAAATGTTTTGGCAATTCCTCGGGAGGGGGTGAAGCAATATAATTTTGAATCAGAGCTTTCGATCTTTGTTTATCCTTCGTAGTAATAATATCTCGGGGTTTGCAACGATAACTTGGTATATTCACTATACGACCATTAACTAAAATATGTCTATGGTTAACTAATTGCCTAGCTCCAGGAATGGTCGAAGCCATACCCAATCGAAAAAGGATGTTATCCAAACGCATCTCAAGTAGTTGTAGTAAAACCCGACCTGTTGACCCTTTGGCTTTTCCAGCGATATGTACATATCTAACTAATTGTCGCTCCGTCAGACCATAATGAAAACGCAATTTCTGTTTTTCTTCTAGACGAATACGATATTGCGATCTTTTCCCAGAACGCAATTGGGTTTTAAGATCACTTCCGGATTTAGGTCTTTTACTAGTTAGTCCTGGTAAAGTCCCCAGACGGCGTATTTTTTTGAAACGAGGTCCTCGATAACGAGACATAAAGACTCCTTTTTTTTTTTATTGAAATTTCATTTTACAGAAGAAATCTTAAATTAAGACTGAATTAAAGGATAAACAAAGTAAAGCTAAATTTACTGAAGTATTACAAAGTAGAATGAAATGAATTCTATAAATTCTATAGTATTACAAAGTAGAATGAAATGAATTCTATTAATATCCGGATTTTTTGTATATGAAGTTGAGGCTCCGTTTTATGATTTGTTCTGTAGAGATCTAATTGCTCCAATCCATTTTTTATTCATAGTTACAAGTTACCACGACATAATAGATCGGTGATCCAACATTTTGAGAAAAGGAGAGATTATCAATCATGGAAAAATCGATAGATAAAAAAAAGCCAGCTATCGGAATCGAACCGATGACCATCGCATTACAAATGCGATGCTCTAACCCCTGAGCTAAGCAGGCTCACATAACAGAAATAGAAATAGTATAACAAATAGAAATAGTGTATAGGAATTCAGGAAACTGCTGGATCTTAGCTTAGGGCTATTAGCTATTAATTTAATATGAACTATATAGTTCATAGTTCTATTGTTATATCTATATCATTAGATATATTAGTTATAACTAATAATATAGAACTAGATATGACTAAATAGAATTAATAGAATTCTATTTATCTAATAGATAAATTTCTAATAGCTAATAGAAATATATGACTAATTAGTAGAATTTTAATTCTATCATATTAATGTAATTAATTATTATTTATACATTATACATTCTATTATATACATTTTTTTATATTTATACATTATATTTATATTTTTTAATATGTATATAATGATAATTTAAAATTATCAATAAGGATAAAGATACAATCAAAATTAAAATGAGACATTCTTCTGGTTTCATTCGGAAAAGGAAGAGATAGGACGAAAAAAAAAGAAGAATGAATATCGACCGTTCCAGTATTCCAAATCGCACTGTAAAAAAGAAAGGGAGGGAGAAACATATATATATATGGGATATATCTATCCATATTGAATTGCGGATACATCAATGATAGAATCATTTCTGATTGAAACAAGGTTTATCCAATAGAAATAAACTGATATAGGATCGCCAAAAAAATCAAATAGCAGCATACACTTTTTCGATATGGGAATCATTATCTAATGAATTCAACGGTTCAAAAATAAATGAAAGAGATGGGTGGAATTCCAACTGGATCTTGGTCTCAAATCAAAAGGGGATATGGCGAAATTGGTAGACGCTACGGACTTGATTGGATTGAGCCTTGGTATGGAAACCTACTAAGTGGTAACTTCCAAATTCAGAGAAACCCTGGAATTTTAAATGGGCAATCCTGAGCCAAATCTTTACTTTATTTTGAGAAAACAAGGGTTTATAAAACTAGAATAAAAAAAGGATAGGTGCAGAGACTCAATGGAAGCTGTTCTAACGAATGGAGTTGACTACGTTGTGTTGGTAGCTGGAATTCCTCTATCGAAATTAGAGAAAGGACGGCCCTAGATAATATATCTAATAATAATATATCTAATACGTACGTATACATACTAACATATCAAACGATTAATCACAACCCGAATCTATCGAATATATATATGAAAGAAAAAATTCAGAGTTATTGTGAATCCATTCCAATCGAAGTTGAAGGAAGAATCGAATATTCAGTGATCAAATCATTCATTCCAGAGTTTGATAGATCTTTTGAAAAACTGATTAATCGGACGAGAATAAAGAGAGAGTCCCGTTCTACATGTCAATACCGACAACAATGAAATTTATAGTAAGAGGAAAATCCGTCGACTTTAGAAATCGTGAGGGTTCAAGTCCCTCTATCCCCAACAAAAAGTCCATTTTACTTACTAACTATTTATCCTCTTTTTTTCATCAGTGGTTCAAACAAAATTCACTATCTTTCTTTCTCATTCACTCTACTCTTTCACAAATGGATCCGAAGAGAAATCTTTGGATCTTATCCCAATTTGGATGGATACGATACCTGTACAAATGAACATATATGGGCAAGGAATCTCTATTATTGAATCATTCACATTCCATATCATTATCCTTACATTTATTAGATAAAATTTTTTAATACTTTACTTTATTTAGATTTAGTCCCTTTAATTGACATAGATACAAGTACTCTACTAGGATAATGCACGGGAAATGGTCGGGATAGCTCAGTTGGTAGAGCAGAGGACTGAAAATCCTCGTGTCACCAGTTCAAATCTGGTTCCTGACACATGAATAATATATCGGATAGATATTCATACAAATTAATCGAAACAGATCAGGATATATATTCGTTAATAGGTTAATAGTCAAGAGCATGATACATACTTATTCATCTAGCGTATAGATATATACCTCCATTTTTAGAGATGGGTAAAAAATATATGTATGGTTATGGTAAAGAACTAAAGTGGGATTATGTTCCCTTTTTTTTTTCTTTTTTCTTTCTTGTTTGTTCATATTGTGCTTTCTCTCACTCAAAAAGAGTGCTAAGTCTTCATATATATATATAAAGTAAAAAAAATATAGAGGGGTTGAAGGATAGGAATAGACAGGATGCATTTCAGACACAGTACAAATAAAATTCAATCCCTTTTTATTTCGGAATTTCGCTTTTTCTTTTATATTTATTCTATTTCTTCACTCTTGCTTACGTTACTTTCTGAGGTCTGTCTAAGTGATGTGCGCGGTACAAAGTTCATGGTGCAGAACTCTTTTGATTCATCTTTTTTTTTCTGCTCATACAAAATAGATATTATCTTTTACAAATTCGGAAATAGCAATGAAGCCCTTTTTAGGCCTATCCATAATACGAATTAGAGTCCAGTTACTCTGTTTCATCTAGAACAGAACGTAAAAATATTCTATTCCTTGACTTGAATGAAATCTGGAGTTGTGTCGTATAAGTGAACATTAGTTTCCTTATCATTCAATGAGCATCTTGTATTTCATAGAAATTGGGGGTAATATAGTCCTTACGTAAGGGCCAGCCTATCCAACTTTCAGGCATCAAGATACGTTTAAGGCGTGGATGATTATCATAAGAGATTCCCAACATATCATAAGATTCGCGTTCTTGAAAATCAGCACTTTTCCAAATCCAGAAAACAGACGAGATTCTAGGATTATTCCTTGGG